AATAAAGTCAGCTAATTGATTAAGCTAGTGGGTTCATACCCCAAAAATGATTTCTCCTTTATTAATTTTTTTTAAAAATTTAATATTATGAATAATTTTAATTACAATTTTAATTTCCATTTCATCAAACCACTGATTTATTTTCTGAATTATAATAGAAATAAACATAATAATATTTATTCCTATTATAAAATATAATAAATTAGAAAATTGTAATTCAATAATTACTTATTTCATTATTCAATCATTTTCCTCCATTTTATTTTTTATATCTTCTTCAATAATTTCAATTGGCTATTCTACTTTAATAGGAATTTTAATTAACATTTCAATTTTAATTAAATTAGCCATGATCCCATTTCATTTCTGATTAACTTCAATTAGAGAAATTCTAGACTACAATTCATTTTTAATTATTTTAACCTTTCAAAAAGTTATTCCCCTTTTCATTTTAGATAAAATGAAAATAGAAATTTCATTATTAATTAGAATCATATCATTAATATTAAGCTCTATTATAATTTTTAATTTTAAAATTTTTAAAAAAATTTTAATTTTTAGATCAATTTCCCATTTAAGTTGAATAATTATTATTATATTCATCCCTAGAAATTTTTGAATTATATATATATTAATTTACTTCATAATAATTAATTCAATTTTAAAAATTTTAAAAAACAATAAAATTTTATCAATCAATAACATAACTAATATAAAGCTTCCCGTTAATGAAAAAATTAAAATAATTATTTCCATGCTATCACTAGGGGGGCTACCCCCCTTTTTAGGATTTTTAATTAAATTCATCGCTATTTCATTAATTATTAAATACTCAATTATTATCATAATAATTTTAATTATTTCATCATTAATTAATATTTATATTTATATTCGAATAATTGTTCCAATATTATTAACTTTTAATAAAACAGAAATCAATTTTAATTTAATTAAAAATAATAAAAATTTCTATTTTAATACTTTAATTATTTTTTCTTTATTTATAATAAATTTAATATTTTAAGATTTTAAGTTAAAAAAACTATTTGCCTTCAAAGTAAAAATTATTAAATAATAAATCTTAATGGTAAAAGAAGAATTCTTCGTAAATAAATTTACAATTTAACGCCTAATATCTCAGCCATTTTACCGCGATGAATATTCTCCACTAATCATAAAGACATTGGAACAATATATTTAATTTTTGGAACTTGAGCAGGAATACTAGGGTTAAGAATAAGAATTCTTATTCGAATAGAATTAGGACAACCAGGAACATTAATTGGAAATGATCAAATTTATAATGTAATTGTAACTGCTCATGCATTTATTATAATTTTCTTTATAGTGATACCCATTATAATTGGAGGATTTGGAAATTGATTAATCCCAATAATACTAGGAGCACCAGATATAGCTTTTCCTCGAATAAATAATATAAGATTTTGACTTTTACCTCCCTCATTATTTTTGTTAATTAACTCCTCTTTAGTAGAAAGTGGTGTAGGAACAGGATGAACTGTATATCCGCCCCTTTCTTCAAATTTATCCCATTATGGACCATCAGTAGATATAGCTATTTTTTCCTTGCACTTAGCCGGAGCATCATCAATTCTTGGAGCTATTAATTTCATTACAACTATTATTAATATACGATCATTAGGCATGACCTTAGAACGAATACCATTATTTGTATGATCTGTATTAATTACTGCAATTTTACTTTTATTGTCCTTACCTGTACTTGCAGGAGCAATTACTATATTATTAACAGATCGAAACTTCAATACTTCATTTTTTGACCCTTCAGGGGGAGGTGACCCAATTTTATATCAACACTTATTTTGATTTTTTGGTCATCCTGAAGTTTACATTTTAATTCTTCCAGGATTTGGAATAATTTCTCAAATTATTTGTTTTCATACCGGAAAAAAAGAACCTTTTGGGAATTTGGGAATAATTTATGCTATATTAGCTATTGGACTTTTAGGATTTATTGTTTGAGCTCATCATATATTTACAGTAGGAATAGACATTGATACTCGAGCATATTTTACTTCAGCTACAATAATCATCGCTGTCCCAACAGGGATTAAAATTTTCAGATGACTAGCGACCCTACACGGTACAAATTTAAAATTTAATACTCCAATTTTATGATCTTTAGGATTTGTATTTTTATTTACAGTAGGGGGTTTAACCGGAATTATACTAGCAAACTCCTCTATTGATATTATTCTTCATGATACTTATTATGTAGTTGCTCACTTCCATTATGTTCTTTCAATAGGAGCAGTTTTTGCAATTATAGGGGCTATTATTCACTGATTTCCTTTATTTTTTGGATTAAATTTTAATTCAATCCTAACTAAAAGTCAATTTTTTATTACATTTATTGGCGTAAATATAACATTTTTCCCTCAACATTTTTTAGGCTTAAGAGGAATACCTCGACGATATTCTGATTATCCAGATTTTTTCTCAAAATGAAACATAATTTCATCAATTGGATCAGTTATTAGACTAATTGGTGTCGGTTTAATAATTTTTATTATTTGATTTTCAATAATTGAAAAAAAAAAAATTATAATTACTCAATTTACAAATTCATCCATTGAATGAATATTAAACTTTCCTCCTTCAGAACATACATTTAATCAAAATAACATTATCTTAAAATAAACTTATGATAACATGATCATTAATTTCATTTCCAGATAGAAATTCACCTATTATAGAACAAATATCTTTCTTTCATGATCATTCAATAATAATTATTACAATAATTACAATTATTACTATTTATATAATTATTAACATTATTATAAATAAATTTTCTAGCCGATCCATAATGGAAGGCCAAGAAATTGAAATTATTTGAACTATCATTCCAGCTATTACTTTAATTTTCATTGCAATACCATCATTACATTTATTATATTTAACTGATGAACTATTTAACTCTCAAATATCAATTAAAATTATTGGGCATCAATGATACTGATCTTACGAATATTCTGATTTTAATAAGGAATTTGACTCCTTCATAATTCCAGAACAAGAAATAGAAAAAAATTCATTTCGTCTTCTAGACACAGACAATAACTTAGTAATCCCATTTAATACAACAATTAAATTTTTAATTACATCTGCAGATGTAATTCATTCATGAACAGTTCCTTCATTAAGAATTAAAATAGATGCTGTTCCTGGACGATTAAATCAAGCTTTTTCATTTTCAAAACGACCAGGCTTATTTTTTGGCCAATGTTCAGAAATTTGTGGAGCAAACCATAGATTTATACCAATTTCGCTTGAAATTGTAAAAATAAGTAATTTTATTAAATTTATTTCATATTAATCATTGAATGGCTGAAAATTTAAGTGATGGTCTCTTAAACCAAATTATAGTATTTATACTTTCAATGAAAAAACTAGGTTAAAACTATAACAAAAGAATGTCATTCTTTAATTACCTACAGTGTTTTTTAATCCCACAAATTTTTCCATCAAATTGATTTATAATTTCATTACTATTATTAATTACAATTATAATTATTATAATTATAACCTACTTCATAATAAAACATATTAAAAACATAAATATATACTCAAGTAAAACAATGAAAAAAACAATTTTGTTTAAATGATAAACAATCTATTTTCAATTTTTGACCCATCAACATCATCATGATTTAGCTGAAATTGATGCACAATAACCCTTTTCATTTTCATATATCCGTCAATTTGGTGAGCGTCTTCTTCTATATTTATTATTTCCTGAAAGATTCTTTTAAGAAAATTCTTTCAGGAAATAATAAACAATTTAAAACCATTTAAATACAAATACATTTTATTTTTTGTATCCATTTTTGTTATTATCCTTACTTGTAACCTTTTAGGCCTATTACCTTATGTTTTTACTGCATCCAGCCATTTAATTTTTACTATGTATCTTGCTTTTCCTATTTGATTAAGTATAGTTATTTTTAGCCTTCTAAATAAATTTAATAAGTTTATATCCCACCTTGTTCCTATTGGTTCTCCTATTTTTTTGAGTTCCTTCATAGTCTTAATTGAAACTGTAAGAAATTTAATTCGTCCTATTACTTTATCCGTACGTTTGATAGCCAATATAATTAGAGGTCATTTATTAATTCATTTGCTTTCCTCTTTGTCATTAATCAGACACTTAATAATAATTATTTCTATTCCAATTATAATTATATTAATAATTTTAGAAACTGCTGTTGCAATGATTCAAAGTTTTGTATTTATTACTTTAATTTCATTATATATCAATGAAGTATAACTTATGATATTCCATCCATTTCATATAGTAGAAAAAAGACCTTGACCTTTAACAAGTTCAATTTCGGCTCTTTGTTTAACTTTAGGTTTTGTTAATTACTTTAATAATTATAATTATATTTTATCAATTTTAGCTGTAATTATTTTAATTTTATCTTCATTTCAATGATGACGAGATATTTCACGAGAGGCTTCTCTTCAAGGATTTCATACCCTTTTAGTACTAAAAGGACTTAAGTTGGGGATATTGTTATTTATTTTATCTGAGGTATTTTTTTTTATTTCATTTTTTTGAGCATTTTTCCATAGAAGTTTATCCCCAAATATTGAAATTGGCTCAATTTGGCCCCCAAATAATATCATTCCTTTTAATCCTTTTGAAATTCCTTTATTAAACTCAACAATTTTAATTTCTTCAGGCATTTCAGTAACTTGAAGTCATCATTCTATTATAATAGGAAAATTATCTAATTCTTTATTGGCATTGAAAATTACTATTTTATTAGGAATTATATTTACAATTTTTCAGCTTTTTGAATATTATCAAGCCCAATTTTCCATTTCAGATGGAGTTTTTGGATCAACGTTTTTTTTAACAACTGGCTTTCATGGCATCCATGTAATTATTGGCACTATTTTTCTATTTATTTCTATAAAACGAATTAGAAATATAATAATTTCTTCAGAACATTTCTTTGGATTTGAAGCGTCTGCCTGATATGGACATTTTGTTGATGTAGTATGACTATTTTTATTTACATTTATATATTGGTGAATTTATTGTTTAATTAGTATAAATTAGTACATTTAATTTCCAATTAAAAAGTTTAAACTAAATTAAACAATTTTAATAATTACGTTAATTTTAATAATAATTCCTTTATTTATTATAATTTTATATTTAATAATTCATTTTAAAAATTTAAATAGAAAGGAAAAATTATCACCATTTGAGTGTGGTTTTGACCCATTTTCATTTTCCCGAGTTCCATTCTCATTAAAATTTTTTTTCATTGGAATTGTATTTTTAATTTTTGATGTAGAAATTATTATTATTATTCCTTTTCCTATTTTAATAAACTATAATTATTATTTATTTTTAAGTTTTATATTTATTAATTCAATTATTCTTTTTGGTTTAGTTTTAGAATGAAAATTAGGAATGATTGATTGATTAAAATAGAAAAGTATTTTAAATATAAATAAAATCTAATTTGCAATTAGAAATTGTGTTAACCTTTTCTATAAAATAAAGCGATAAATTGCATTCAGTTTCGACCTGAATTTAGAAAATTTCTATTTTTTAATAGAAGCCAAAATAGAGGCGATTCACTGTTAATGAATTAATTGATTTTCCTATTAAAGTTTTAAGATTAATAATTTAGGCTTCTAACCTAAAATTAATGATATTTCATTTAATCTTTATTTTAAGTAGTGTAAATAAACACTTAACATTTTCGTTGTTAAATTCTTTTAAAGCTTAAACAATTCCAAAAATTGATGCAAAAACTGTTATACATTGTAACTATAAAAAAAGTTATATAAAAAATTAAAATTGTTTGAGGAAGAATAACTTTTCAGGCTATTATTATTAATTTATCATATCGATAACGTACGTATGTGCCACGGATTAAAACAAATAAAATTATAATTAATAATATAATCATATTTCTTATTATTTTAAAACCAAAAAATATGAAATTTGTTAAAACTCTAATAGCTATAATTATTCCATATTCTGATATAAAAATAATAGCAAAAAGTCAAGAGCCATATTCAATATTAAATCCTGAAACTAATTCAGATTCTCCTTCAGCTAAATCAAATGGACTTCGATTAGTCTCGGCTAAACAAATTATTATTCAAATTAAAAATAAAAAGGAAAATCTAAAAACTATTATTTGGTTTTCCTGAATTTTAATTAAAGAATTTACTCCATATGACTGACTAATTAAACAAATTCTAATAATTATTATTGCCATTCTTACTTCATAAGAAATAACTTGAGCAAACCCTCGATATGATCCAATTAAAGAATATTTCGAGTTGGAAGACCATCCTCTTCATAAAATCGTATAGCCTCTTAGGCTAGAAATGCATAAAAAATAAATAATTCTTATATTTAAATATAAAGAGTTACTTCTAAATAAAAAAATTATTCAAATTATTATTATTAATAATATTCTAATAATTGGAGAAATTACATGAATAATAATATTTATATAAAATATAAAATTTATTTCCTTCCTAAAAAGTTTTAAAGCATCTCTGAATGGTTGAAATAATCCTAAAATTCCAGCTTTATTGGGTCCTTTACGGATATGACAATATCCTAGAATTTTTCGCTCCAAAAGTGTAAAAAACGCAATTCTAATAAGAACTATAATTAATAATATTAAAAAAATTAATAAATTTAAAATTATTAAAGGAAATTAATCATAAAGGAAGCTTAAATTCCTCACATTTTCTGTCACTTTAATAATTCCAAAAATTGATGCAAAAACTGTTATATTTATATACATTTTTATATTTTAAAATTCCTTTCGTACTAATTAAAAATTTTTTTTTATTAAGATAGAAACCAACCTGATTCACATCGGTCTAAACTCAGATCATGTAGGATTTTAAAAGTTGAACAAACTTCTTTTTTTAACTTCTTCATTAAAAAAGTATCCTAATCCAACATCGAGGTCGCAAACTATTTTTTCTATATGAGCTATCTAAAATTATTACGCTGTTATCCCTAGAGTATTTTTTACATCTAATCATTAATTATGGATCATTTTCCTGAATTTAAAGTTAATAATATTTTATAATCGCCCCAATTAAAAATTTTATATAAGACATAGATCTTATATAAAATTTAAAAATTCTTAGGGTCTTCTTGTCCTTAATCTAAATTATTGTTTCTTCACAAATAAAAATAAATTCGATTTTTAAATTCAAGATAGTAATTTTTTGAAAGTCCATTCTTTTAGCACTCAATTAAAGTCTTATTACAATACCTTTGTATAGTCAAAATACTACAGCAATTTAATTATTCATTGAGCAGGATTTATATTTAATTAAATATCTAAATACATTGTTTTTATTAAACAGTCAAAAAAAATGTTTGCCTAATTTCTAGAATTTAATTTAAAAGTGTAATAACATATATAATTATATATATATATGTATAATTATACTTATATTTTCATTTTTATTTTTTTTTGAAATTTAAAAAAACAAAAGCTAATTATTTTCTTTTAAAAAAATATTAATTACTTATAACAATATAAGAAAAATATTAATTCTTTATAAATTTAAATATAATTATATATAATTTTATGTAAAGCTTATCCCTTACATAATTACTTATAATCCTAATRAATATATATTATTATAAGAAAAATTTTATTTTTTTCTAAAAAATTAGATATCATTAACTTTGATAAGAATTTCACTTCTATTAAATACTTAAGATTTATTATGAAATATAAATATTTAATAAATAATAGATCAGTTAATTTCGAAAAAAATAAATTTTTATTTTTTTTTGAAAATCCCTTATGCTAAAGGTACAGAAAATTACTTTTTCTTTAAAGAAAAATTCCTTCACAGTTTAACACAATATTTTTGAATAAATTTTTATTGTTTTGTTTAATACAATTTATTAACCATTTTTTTTTATTTTAAAAATGGTTAATAAACAAATTTTCATTGTAAGTGAAACATCTAATGATTTCATTTTTAAAACACTTTCCAGTATTTTAACTTTGTTACGACTTATCTTCATAAAAGAGCGACGGGCGATATGTACATATTTTAGAGCTTAATTCAAATTTTCATTCTATTAAAATTTTACTTTCAAATCCTAAATTATTAATTTCATTTATAATACCTGCAAAGAAATGTAATTCACTTCATTCTAAAATTTTTGCTGCATCTTGACTTAACTTATTTTAATTTATTAAATTATAGTAATAATTACAAATTTTTACTTAAATAGTGATATACAAACTGCTTAACTAATTTTAGTAAGATTTAGGTGTTTTATCCATTAAAGAGCAAATTCCTCTGAAAAGCTTAAAATACCGCCRCMATTTTTTGTTTTCATATATACTATATACTTGCAACATTTAACTCTCAATAATAGGGTATCTAATCCTAGTTTATTGAAAAAGAATTCCTATTTTATTTAATTTTAAAAAATAAAAATAAATTTCACCTTAATTTTTATAAAAAATAAAAAATTTAAAATTAAATTTTTAATTAAAAAAAGCCTCTTTTTGTATAACCGCTGTTGCTGGCACAAAATTTACTAGAGACTACTCTAAATATCAATAATTTTTAATTATTAAATAAATTTTATCTTCTAATATTGAATAAATTTATACTTTTTATAAAGAATTTAGAGCTAATTTTTCTTACTAACCAAATTTAATTACTGGCAAAAAGTAAATTTTTATTAAAAAAACTAATTCCTTTATTTGGAAAAATTTTTCCAAAACTCATGTCTATCGGTTATCTGGATATATAAAAGGAGGAATATGCTACGATTTAATTGACTGATGTCGCCGGATCATAAAATTTTATAGATTTAGAGCTATATGCAACCATTTCCTTTTTTTCTCCGAATTTATTAATAGTTAGATGTGGCTAAACTAGGATGACCCTTTGTTACATCTAGGCAGGCCTTTAAATGCGATCAGTGTTCAGTGCCCCTTATTTACAATAGATGTAATCATATTTCGCAATAAGTAAAATGCCTGAAATTAAAGGGTTATCTTGATAGGATAAATTATGTATTACATACTTTTACTATTAATCTTAATAAACTTAATTATTTCCTAAAAAATCAAAATTTTTTGTGCAATAAACACCAAAGATTACTTATATCTTTAATTAAATTTCTTTACATTTTCAGTGTAATATTTTGATTATAAACTATAAAGATTTTACGTTAAAAATAAAATTATTATTATAGTTAAAATTAAAATTTTATTAAATGAAACTAAATTAATTCAAAAACTTAAAAATGATAATTGATTTAATTTGTTTTTACAACCAGTAGGACCCATGACTTCTATTCATTTTCAATCCATTATTCTTATTTTCAATAAATTATTATTATTAAGTAATAATAGTATTCTTGTTAAAGAAGACAAAAATCACATTTTATAAAAAAATTCAAGGTTATACTTATATTTATAATAAAAATTAAAAATAAAAAATGAAATATAAAGTCTTATGATTATTAATATTAAACTAGTAAATTTTGATATTAATCTAATAAATATGATTTTTTTTCTTATTACAACAGTTCATAAAATAAAATTTCCCGAAATTAATAAAAATAATGTTAATACATAAATTGGTAAAACTATTTTAAAATCTATATTAATTATGTAAAAATTTAAAGATAAAATTCCTTTTAATATCATAAAGTATAATAAACGAATACAATATATGAAAGTAAAAATAATTCTTACCATAAATATAATTAATAATATTAAATTATTAATTTTTAAAAAAAAAAATTCCAAAATTAAATCTTTAGAATAAAATCCTCCAATAAATGGGTAACCTATTAAAGACAAAATTGAAATAAATATACATCTTCTTACCACTGGACTAACTTTAAAAAAATTTCCTAATATTCGAATATCCTGATTTCCATTTATAAAATGAATAATTAAACCAGCACATAAGAATAACATTGATTTAAAAATTGCATGTATAACTAAATGAAAAAAAGCAAGTTCTGATATATTTAATGAAGTAATAATTATTATTATTGACAATTGACTTAATGTGGAAAATGCAATAATCTTTTTAAAGTCTGTTTCTAAATAAGCATTTATACCTGATATTATTATTGTAATTAATGAAATTTTTAATAAAAATATTATGTTTAAATTATTTAAAAATAAATAATTAAATCGAATTATTAGGTATACTCCAGCGGTTACCAACGTAGATGAATGAACTAAGGAAGATACTGGAGTAGGCGCAGCTATAGCTGCGGGGAGCCAAGCCGAAAATGGAATTTGTGCACTTTTAGTTATTCCTGCTAGGATAATAAAAAGTCCTAAAATCATCTCAGTTTTACTTAATGACATAAAATCAAACGAGCCAAAATTTAATAAAAATAAGACAGATATAATAATCATTACATCTCCAATTCGATTACTAATAATAGTTATTATTCCAGAATTATATGAATTTGATCTTTGATAAAAAATTACTAAACAATAAGACACTAGCCCTAATCCATCTCAGCCTAAAATAATTATTATTATATTAGGTATTAAAATTAATATAATTATTGACAATACAAATATTAAAACAATAATACAAAAACAAGTCTTGTTTTTATCTATACTTATATATCTACTTCTATATAAAATTACTATACCTGAAATTAGAAAAACAATAGAAACAAATAAATTCCTAATTCAATCAAACAAAAAATAAAACTTTAAATCCAAGTTAGCAATTCTAAGAACAAAATATTCAATTAAGAAAAAATTCTTACTTAAAATATTAAACAAAAAAAAATTAAAAAATAAAAATCTTAAAAATGTAAGTATAATTCTCCATTTTATAAAAATTGTTTAATATTAACATATCTATAAATCCACAATTTATTATTTTAAATTTTTAAACTAATTAAACAAATTCATTTGTAAAAAAAACTAAACTTAAAAAATCATAAGATTATTGGAATTAAATGAAGAGTTATTAAATAATACTCCCGTATATTAATTGTATTACAACCTCATAAATTTCATCCTTCCCCATGATTTAAATATCTATATATAAATATTGAATAACAAGCTCTTATAAAAATGAGAATTATAATAGGAAAAATAAAAAATATACTATATTTTATAATTCTAATACATAAAAATAATTCTCCTATTAAATTTATTGTTAAAGGAGCAGATATATTTACGATTGAAAATAAAAATCATATTAATGATAAAGAGGGGAAGATTTTAATTAAACCTTTTAATAGAATTATTCTACGAGTATAATATCGCTCGTATACTAAATTTGCTAAACAAAATAATCCAGAACTACATAATCCATGACCAATTATTAAAAGTAAGGAACCACCTCGATCCCGAGAAAAAGAAAAATTAATTGTACCACAAAATACAATTCCCATATGACATACAGAAGAATAAGCAATTAAGGATTTAATATAATCTTGAAATAAACAATAAATTCTTACTAATACACTTCCTCAAATTGATACAACTATTAAAAAATAGCTCAAACTTAAAATTTCCATAAAATAAAAAGATTTAAATCGAAAAATTCCATAAATTCCTAATTTTAGTAAGATTCCAGCTAAAATTATTGATCCAGAAATTGGGGCTTCAACATGAGCTTTAGGTAATCATAAATGAAAAATAAATACTGGGATTTTTACTAAAAATCCCAATAGTATTATAAATAAATAAATTCCAATTTTTACTTCTTGTCATTCCATAAATATATATATTAAAGAAGTTTTTTTAAAAATTATTATTAATACCAATAAAGGTAAGGATCCAAATAATGTATATATTAACATATAAAACCCAGCTTGAAGTCGTTCTGGTTGGGACCCTCAGCCAAAAATTATTATAATAATTGGAAATAAAACAGACTCAAACAAAAAATAAAAAAATAATAAATTTGTAACGCTAAAGCAAAAAATTAAAAGTCTTAATATTAAAGTTAAATAAAAAATAAAATTTTTATTTTCTCTAACTTTATTAGTTACTCTTGCTAAAATTATTAAAAATGAAACCCAAATGGTTAATAAAATTAATATTAATCTTATTAAGTCAATTCCAAAAAATGATGAAATTATATTAAAATTAGAAAAATATAATAAAATTGAAAGAAAAAAAAAAAAAAAAATTCTAATTATTATTTGAATACCTTCAATATATATAAATATACATAAAATCGATAAACTTATTAAAATTAATTTTAACATTTAATTAAATTAAAAGAATTGGTTATTTCATTACCATAATAAAATCTAATTTTAACCAACAATCTTAAACCAATAGCTGCCTCACAAACAATTATAGTTAAAAACATAAAAATATTTAAAATTCTTAAAACAGAGGAATTATAAAAAAACATAACTATTAAAGATAAATACATAAATTCAATTCTTATTAATAAAAGTATTAAATGAAATCGATTTAAAATAAAAGAAAAAATTCCAATAAAATAAATAAAAAAAAGTAATCTTATCATAAGTAAAAATAATTATTAAAATATCGATTTTGTAATCGAAATTGGACTCCTTTTACCTCAGAAAGATTTTTCTCTTTAAATCTCCAAAATTTATATACTATTTATATATTATTTTCTGAAAATTCTTATGATTTTATCAATATCCATTTTATTAATAATAATAACTCATCCACTTATAATGTTAATATCTGTCATGTTATTAACTTTATATATATCAATAATTTTTTACTTAATCTCCCAATTTTCTATGATTTCATTAATTATAGTCTTACTAATCTTAGGAGGAATATTAGTTATTTTCATATATATGGTTAGACTAACACCTAATAATAAAATTTCATTTAACTTTAAAATATTAGTTTCCATTTTTTTTATACTATTTTTATTAAACGTTGAAATTCAAATAAAAAATTTGGATATACAAATCTTTAATAAAATTTACTTTACTAATTACATAAATTTAATTATGTTAATAATAATATATTTAATTTTATCACTAAATGTGGTAATAAAATTTACAAATTCGAATATAACTCCTATGAAAATATCTTATGATAACAAAAATTATTAATCCAATAAAAAATTTACCTACACCTTCAAATATTTCATATTTATGAAATTTTGGATCCTTATTAGGCCTTTGTCTAATAATCCAAATTTTAACTGGCTTATTTCTAGCTATAAATTTCTCTAGAGACATTTCAACTGCATTTTCAATAATTTCTCATATTCAACGAGATGTAAATTATGGATGGTTAATTCGGTCAATTCATGCAAATGGAGCTTCTATATTTTTTGTATTCTTATACACTCATATTGCTCGAGGAATCTATTATTCTTCATTTCATTTCATTAAAGTCTGGTTATCAGGAATTTTAATTATTTTAATTTTAATAGCCACAGCATTTTTAGGATACATTTTGCCATGAGGCCAAATATCATTTTGAGGGGCTACAGTAATTACTAATTTAATTTCAGCAATTCCGTATTTTGGCCAAATAATTACTTTTTGGCTTTGAGGAGGATTTTCAGTAGATAACAACACCTTAATTCGATTCTTTTCCTTACATTTTATTCTCCCATTCATTTTATCAATTTTAGTAATTTTTCATATTTTATTAATTCATGAAAAAGGATCTTCAAACCCTTTAGGAATTACTCTAAATATTGATAAAATCCCCTTCCATTTTTATTTTTCTATCAAAGATATTCTAGGATTTTTATTAATTTTAATAATTTTTTCAATTATTGTTCTTCAATATCCTTATATTTTAATGGATGCAGAAAATTTTAATATAGCAAATCCAATAATTACACCCCCCCATATTCAACCAGAATGATATTTTTTATTTGCTTATGCAATTCTTCGGTCAATTCCTAACAAGTTAGGGGGTGTAATTGCTCTTCTGATATCTATTGTTATTATTATTTCATTTTCATTTACAATAAAAAATAAATTTTCTTCCTTTTACTTTAATTTAAAAAATAAATTTTTATACTGAATTTTTATTAATATTTTCATTATACTAACTTTTTTAGGAGCTATGCCTATTGAATTTCCTTACATATCAATAAGACAATTAATTACAATTACTTATTTTTCATTTTTTATTTTAGTTCCTATTTGCTAGACTTTTTAACTATATTAAGTTATATTTGAAAATATAAAAAAGAGAAATATCTCTATTAGTCTTCCAACTGAAGTTTTCATAAATAAATTCTAAAATTTAACGCATTTATCTGCCAAGTTGAAAACTTCAAAAGTTTAATTTTTTTTTTAAATATAACCCCATATGGGGTTATTTTTCCCAAAACTCATGTCTATCGGTTATCTGGATATATAAAAGGAGGAATATGCTACGATTTAATTGACTGATGTCGCCGGATCATAAAATTTTATAGATTTAGAGCTATATGCAACCATTTCCTTTTTTTCTCCGAATTTATTAATAGTTAGATGTGGCTAAACTAGGATGACCCTTTGTTACATCTAGGCAGGCCTTTAAATGCGATCAGTGTTCAGTGCCCCTTATTTACAATAGATGTAATCATATTTCGCAATAAAATCTTAAAAAATTTAAACTGCAAATTTAATAAAGAATAAAATTCTAAGATTTTAA